ATAAATGAATTTTCTAGACTTTGACTACGTACCAACAAAAGGTTCATCCGTACGCTTGCAAAATAACCCAAAAATTCTACAGAATGGTTGGCTAATTGGTTAACAAAAATCTTTCTTGCGGAAAACCACAAAGAAAAATACCATTGCCAAAAATTCACAAGGTAACATTTCCATTTATTCAGGAAACGAGATCTGCCTTTGGAAGACAGAATAAATTTTTTTTTATACCTAATATAATGTATGCAAGGTTCCTTCACCAACCATAGATTCTCTTGAAAATCCGTAACCTTCTCAAAGACTTTCACAAGGACTTCTATTTTTCTATAGAAATAGATTCGTTCAAGAAAAAGCTCAAAAGACGTTGATCGTAAATGAAAGGATTGATTGCGTAGAAAAACGAAAATGGATTCGTATTCATATACATGAAAACTATATAAGAATAAGAAAACTCTTTGATTTTTTTTTGAAAAAGAAAGTTTTTTTGCATTAAAAAGACTATTCCCATTCCAAGACTCGCTGAGAAAGAATCGTAATAAATGCAAGGAAGAGGCATCTTTTAACCAATAGCGAAGAGCTTGAACCAAGATTTCGGCATGGACAGGATAGGGGATTTCCGTATCTAATACAAAATTTAAATGCGACAAATTGTCCTCTATAAAAGGAAATAGTGAATGAATTGATCGTAAATTCTGAGATTTGGTTATCTTTGTCCCTTCGATACAAGAAATTACTCGAAGATAAAACGGAATTTCTACAATAAAAGCAAATCCCTCTGATATGATTCGAGAATACAAATTCGTGTTGAACAAGAAAAATGGATTTTGGTTCGAATCATTATGAGAAATAATAAACTTATTCTGTTGATACATTCGAGTAATTATTCGTTTCACAATCAAAAAACTGGATTGATTGTCATAACCCGGCGAAATTGATCTACTGAAACCACGATCGTGAGCAAAGGTATAAATAGACTCCTGAAAGATAAGTGGATATAGGAAGTCTTGTTGTTGAAATCCCTTGGTCTGTAAATAGGTTTTTATTTCCTCCATTTAAAATTCGATTTGAATCAAAGGTAGAATATTTATTTTTTTGGGGGGGGTTATCAATACATAGTGCGATACAGTCAAAACAAGATCTTTTATTCGAAATAGATTCCTTGGAGATAGTGAAATTTATCAACAGATTCTCGAAATTCTCTTTTTTACATTCAGTTCATTTTATTAATGCATATTATCCTAGAACAAGATGATTCGAAATCTTTTATTTTTTAACCCTAATCGCTCTTTTGATTTCGGAAAAAACTTTTTTATCAATATACTGCTTCTTTTCCACATAGAATGGCAGGCAATAGTTAGGATTCAGTACAAAAATATCGAATCCCCGCATGAGGGGGAGAAGCTTTTTCCCTATGAGGCACTAATTGAGTTTTAACGTCTAATTAGATCAGGAAATTATTCCAATTGAGAAGGGAAGCTGGTTGCTTTTTCTTTCTTTTACTTAATTGAAGCCATAAAGCCCGAACTCTATCCATTTATTCATTTGACCTAACTTTTTGAGTTCCAAGAATTCGAACAATATTTTGTAACTATGCGATAAGAATAAAATATCCTACGAACTCTCTATTGATACGACATGCTATTTTTTCCATTTATTCCTTTTCAGGATTAGTCGTGGTCTTCCAAATTTTACCAACGGTATGGACGAATTCCTAACTTCATTCAAATGTGTAAAAGATTCAAGCCGCACTTAAAAGCCGAGTACTCTACCGTTGAGTTAGCAACCCGAAGAAACAAAATCAACCAAAATTTACAAAAAAAAATGTGATCCAATGAGAATAAAAAAATTAAGTTAATTTAAACAAAGGGACGGGAGGTTGGATCAACTAACAAAATATTGCACTAACAACTAACAAATAAAAAAAATTATAATGGATTCAAAACCTACAAATACAAATAAAATACAAATAATTAATACACTACAAATAATTAAATGAAAATATAATAAATTCTTAATAAATTCTGATATATGATATAAAATTATAAAAACAAAATAGAGCACCCTTTAGAATCAAAAATTTCTTGTAGCGAAGAAAGCATAATTTTACTAAGGTAAATTTTTGAAATTCAGCTAAATTCCTTTGTTACATAAAGAGAAATAAATAGACCCAGTTCATTTATCACGATGGATTATATTTCTTCGATACACTATTGTCAATATAAATGTTCCTCAAAGCAGAAAGTGGGAAAACAAAAAAATTGCATTGAAGTCGTTTTTTTTTTATTTCTTGTTCTTGATTTGAATTGAAATTCAACCAAAATTTTCTTGGATTGATACTGGATATCTACTCTAAAAAAATAAGATAAATAGAAAAACGGTCAATCGAAGAATTGAAAAAGCGGATCTTTCGTTCTAGAATGTAGTTGATCCGTTTAAGTCGAATACGCAACATGAATTACTTGGTGTTTAGTCGGAGTTCCAACGAAAACCATACAATTGAAGGAAATTACTGAGTTTTATTAGTTAGATTTTTCAGATCACTAAACTAAAGTTTTATCATTCGAAATCGTCGGAGTCAGCGTAAAGAAATGATAGATACAAATACAATATAAATACCAACAATATAAATACCAAGGGGGTAGGAACTTTTTGATTCGAATTTTCCTATATTTTGTTTTCCCCCTTGGTATTTATTTTTAGTTAAATTGCATTTGATTCGACGTAAGTTCCTTAAAAACTTTTGCTTTGGTTAAAAGATTCTGAACAGTTCCTGTGGGTTGAGCACCTTTTTCGAGGAAATATAAAATAAGAGGAACATTTAAATAAATTTGATTCTTCATTGGATAATAAAAGCCCACTTTTCGAAGATCTCTTCCTTCTCTTCGAGATCGAACATCAATTGCAACAATTCGATAAACGGCTCATTGGGATAGACGTAGATGAACAATACCCCCCCCCAGAAACGTATACGAGGTTTTCCCCTCGTACGGCTCACGAAAAAATGATTTTTTTCTAAGTTTTGTCTATGTGTGCAATTAGAATAAATGAAATGAGAAATAGACAGACTTTGATTTAAGTTTTTTTAATTAAAAAAAGCATTCATACTCCTAACTCAAGTTGGATAACTCTCAAATATCTCAAAAGAAAAATATTTAGTCTATTTCATTTCTTGAGTGGTCTTTACCCCCTTTTCTTTATCTGGATCTGATTTCAATTTGGATTTGTTTTCTTTGGGCTAATCCAGTTATAGATAGTTATTGAGACTATCGAGACAATTAAAATGGGCTTTACTTGTTCTTAGATCCTTATTTTAAATCATTGGGTTTAAACATTACTTCATCGCTTCTTAATCTAATCCTTTCAAAATGGCAGCAACATACCCTTTTTGATTTGTTTGTAGCAAAGATTCCTCTGAACAGTTGATTCAGGCATGACCCACTTTGAATAAAAAAAGTTGAACCAATTCCAACAAGTTTTACCTTTTTTTTAATAGAAAACTTGCTCCAATTAAGTTTCTATATATGGAAAATACATTTACTGGAAAATACATTTACGAAGTTGTTACAATTGATTGGCATTAACCCTAGATCCTTGTCCCCGAGAAATGAATTAAGTCTTTCTACTCGAGCTATACCATGAACTATTACTATTTACAAACCAACAAAAAAGGGTTCAAGTCTAATAGAACAAATAGTGTCGAGCCAAGAGCACCCTCATTTCGAGATAAATAGAAAATGGTGGATGGAAAAATCCACAACGGATCGCGTCCTTCAAGCCGCACGTTGCTTTCTACCACATCGTTTTAAACGGAGTTTTAACATAACATTCCTAAAATTTGGAACCGGTATGGAATTGATTCAATTAGGGAATCATGAATAGTCATTGGTTCAGCTGTACACAGACACTGTAACTATAATCTAGACTTTTGCTTCTATATTTCTATATCTATATATATAATATATATATATAATATAATTATAATATAATAAAATAAGTATATAGAATATATCTAGAAGTATATAGAATATTATTAATATTATTATATATTATTATATTAGAATTAATTATATTAGAAATTAGATTAGAAATTAGAATATTATTCTATACCCTATCTATGCGCTATGCCGAAGGATTTTTCGTAAATTACTTAGTAAAACGACATTTTTAACATATCATATATCAATTTAACATACCTAAAAACATACTATATAAATGAAAAAATCTCGAGTTAAATTCCAAAGATTCCAGATTACACTTCCCAATACAAGGAATTAATACAAGAAATGAATTAATACAAGAAATTTAGTAATTTTTTTTTATTTATATTTATTTTTTTATTTTTAAAATCTTCATAAAAAAATAAGCCTTTCTTTTTTAATGGGTTCATTACTGATTTAATTTGAAATAACTAACTAAATCAAACAAAAGAATACAAAAAAGGTTCTATAAGATATGGGCATTTCTCTACGATCTCGAGCCTTTGAGCATTTGGTAATCTAACGATATTTTAAAAGACCCAGATATTGAAATGAATATGGATGAATCTTCCCCTCTTTCTTCTTTTTTTTTAGGGAAATAATGTAGGATAAAAAATACAAATACGCTGGGACGGAAGGATTCGAACCTCCGAATAGCGGGACCAAAACCCGTTGCCTTACCACTTGGCGACGCCCCATTTCAATTTCTAATTTGAAATAAGAATTCATATATTAGAATGAATTGCTACTAGTTCTTTGTCAACTTAAGTTGAAATGTCTAATATTTATAGAAGATATTGGTACTACCTTTTTGATATATACTTTGATATATACATATAAAATTTACAAAATTATTCTAAAATTTAGAAAATTAAACTTTATTTATTGATCATTATTTATTGATCATTAAATAGAATTCAATTAAGATATTGTATGAAAGTATGATTTCTTAAATTCTCAAAGGAGAATTAAAGGATTTTTGATTGGGTTGGTTCATAGAAAAAAGGAGTCTATCTTGTTTACTTTCTTCCTTTTTCGGTATGGTATATCAAAAAATCAATCAAAATGCAATTATCTCCAAGAACAAAATATATGTTATGCTTAATCTCATTAGTTTGATCTGTATTTCTATTAATTCTGCCCTTTATTCGAGTAGTTTTTTCTTCGGCAAATTACCCGAAGCATATGCTTTTTTGAATCCAATCGTAGATTTTATGCCAGTCATACCTGTGCTTTTTTTTCTCTTAGCTTTTGTTTGGCAAGCTGCTGTAAGTTTTCGATGAAATCAATATCCTAATTTCTTCAAGTAAAAGGTCTAAATAAAATTAGAAAAGTTTTAGTATAGGAACCTGCGATTCGCATACTGAATTTTTTGGATAGTCGCTAGAAAGTCGGCTTTACCCCCTTTCCTGGTTTTTTACTTTGAAAGAACTTAACCCTGTCTATTAGGGTCTGCCAATAGATAATTTAAATTTTATATAATTATATAAAATTTAATATAAAAAAATTAATGAAAAAAAAAATTAAATTTTGACAATTAATAATTTAATTAATTTATTAATTAATTTATAATTTCTTGAAAAAAAAAACTTCATTTCTTGGTATTGGTGTAAAAGTAGGATATGTGGTAGAAAAATGGAAGATCTATTCTCTTTTTTTTTTTATTATCTTGGAGATTTGTAATGCTTACTCTGAAACTCTTAGTTTATACCGTAGTAATATTTTTTGTGTCTCTCTTTATCTTTGGATTCCTATCTAATGATCCGGGGCGTAATCCTGGACGTGAAGAATAGAATTTAACAGTTTTTCTTTGGTTAATTTTCCAATTTTTTTAGGTTTTATCTATGTAACTAATTTAACTACGATCGAAAAAATTGGAAAAAACTCAAGACATCGATGTAAACGGAAAGAGAGGGATTCGAACCCTCGGTACGAATAACTCGTACAACGGATTAGCAATCCGACGCTTTAGTCCACTCAGCCATCTCTCCAAATTGAGACCAAATTGAGACCAAATTGAGAGATATAATTATTCCATTACACATAATGTAACGATTCTCTCTTTTTCCCTCTTATATTCTTATATCTCTATTATATTCTCTTATATTTCTATTGTCATTCTCTATTATTCTCTTATTACCATTAAATTACTATAATATTTTATATTTTATTAATTATTTTTATTAATTTAATTTTTTATTAATTTAATTATTAATGTTTAATATTAATGTTTAATTATTAATGTTTTAATGTTAATAATTACTATAATATTCTCTATTATATTATAATATTCTCTATTATATTTCTATTATACTATTATATTAAATTATATTAATTATTTTATATTAATTTTTATATTAATTATATTATTTTATATTATAGTTTTATATTCTTATTCTAGTATATTATAGATATTATATAAATTATATAAATATATATAAATAGAGATTTATAGATAGATAGATAGACAAATATATTATATATAGAAAGATAGACAAATCGGGAATTTTTTTTAGACTAAAAAAGTGGCGTCAACAACCGAACTAAATCAAAATAAAGGGGTACCCTTATTTTTATTTAGTGTTTATTTTGTTAGAAAGGCCCTTATTTTGATTTTATTCGAAATGGCCCGGCTTGGTACTGACCCAGCCGGGCGTTCCCGCAAATTACGAATTATACAATTATACACTATATTTATAATTTATATCGGTATCGGATTAAAAAAAAAATACTTTTTTTTTATTATATTCAATTGAATAGTCAACCAACAAAAAAAGAGTCGTTCTTCTTTTTTTGTTGTTGTGATATTGTATTGTTTTTTCCGTTCAAAAGAAACTATAGATTTTTCCAAAATGCACTCTTCATTTATTATTTTATTTGAGTATTTTTGAGAGCTGTATCTATCTTCTTCAGCAACCAAGTATTCAATTTCAATTGAATTTCAATTAAGTGAAGCATCTTTTTCAAATCTCATTAAATTTTCTCCTATCTCCCCCTCCCCGCAAAAAAAGTGCAACATACTAATTTTGCTGATTCTTTGATAATACACTTTTTGGGATTCGACAAAAGGTCCATTTGCATACAATAATCGTATTGTAGCGGGTATAGTTTAGTGGTAAAAGTGTGATTCGTTCTTTTAACCCTTAAAGTTAAAGGGTCTTTCGGTTTTATTCATATTCCGATCAAAAACTTTATTTCTTATAAAGGATTTAATCCTTTACCTCTCAATGATAAATTAGAGAAAAAAAATACACATTCTCGTGATTTGTATCCATAAGTCACTTATAAATTAACTGACAGGGTTGGATTCTGAAATGACGAAACAGAATTGTGAGATTCTACCAAGACTTCCCTTTTTTAAGTATGAGTACAGGATCTATGGCTGAAGATAGAAAGAGACTTTCAAATCGTAACTAAATCTTGCAATTTTTTTATCTAAAGAAATTGAAGCAAAATAGCTATTGACCGATGACTTTAGTCTACTATAGATATCAATCTGTTGGTTTAGCTCGGTGGAAAATATTTT